GAAGCCTGCTTATGTTGCTTCGGCGGCGTTTCGCCTTCTCTTCGCTCTGGACAGGAGCGCTAGTGGACACGGGGAGGGAGCAGGCGAAGCGTGTCGTTCGTAATGGAAAGAAAGAGACCACTACTTCGCTTTTTTGTTGGATCGCCGGCGCGAACACAGTGGTCTCTGACCAGGACCAGGAACCAATTCGAATTTGGATCTTGACATGTCGGTGGTTTTTAACCGTAGGCATTTTGCCAGGAAGTTGGTGGGCTCATCATGAATTAGGTCGGGGTGGCTGGTGGTTTCGGGATCCCGTGGAAAATGCTTCTTTTATGCCTCGGGTATTAGCTACAGCTCGTATTCATTCAGTAATTCTACCCCTTCTTCATTCTTGGACCTCGTTTCTGAATATTGTGACTTTTCCATGCTGTGTCTCAGGAACCTTTTCAATACGGTCCGGATTGCTAGCTCCCGTTCATAATTTTGCTACAGATGATACACGAGGAATCTTTTTATGGTGGTTCTTCCTTCTAATGACCGGCATATCTATGATTATTTTATCCCAGATGAAGCAGCAGGCATCGGTCCGTAGAACCTATAAAAAAGAGATGGTTGTGGCGCGAAGCACTCTTGTGCACCTACGTCACTCGGCTCGCGCGCAACCCCGCCCCGTTATGTTATAGAAGAATTGAGCTTCTTGCTGGGCTGGTTATTCAGAGCCGGCAATTGGCTGTCGGATTTCGTCCCGCAACTAGAATAAGATCGCTTCGGGGGTCACTGTGATGTGGCTGAATGTAGAGCAGCCCGCCCTTACAGCCTTTGATCAGTAGATTGTTTAGAACTTCGGAAGATGGGCAAGGTAGTTGAATAAAGAAAAATCGGGATCAGCTGCCTTTACTTTATTTAAGGGGGTCTTGAATCTCTCGAAGGGCTTTGAGAAGAGGGGCAACAGGGAAGCTGCCCATCCGTTATAGTTGCTTCAGAAAGAGAAATTGGAAGGTTGGGCGATCTCCTATCCTGTCCGGTCGTTGTGGCAAGCGAATCTATTGAGAGATATATTGAGCCGGTAAGCGGGATTGACTTGCCGAATAGTGATATGATGTCACGAAAAACGGCTGCTCATTTCGTATCTTGAAGAAAGTCAAGCAGGAATAGATGGCCTGCCCCTAGCTCTAACTAATATCTCTACTTTGATAGCACAGGAGTGCTTTCATTCCCTGCCACCCGCTTCTATAACTGGCTATTCCTTATCGGCATTTCAAGACAAAATCTTTCATGAGCCATCCCCGAATTGGATAGAGAATAGTTGGGATATTCAACAGGGAGGGAACAGAAGGGGATGACATCAGAAGTAGGATCGTCGAACGGTCTTCTGGCTCCGTGGCTCCTGACCTTGGAAGATGGGATTCCGAGACCAGGACCCTTTTTCATAACTTCCGCTCGTTGCGTACCTTGCTCCACTACTGTACGAATAGCATTTCCCGCTGCAGTTTGAGCAGCAAATGGTGTCCCTCTTCTTGTACCCCGGAATCCACAAGTACCGGCGGAGGCCCAATAAACCACCCGACCCCTTACATCTGTAACAGTCACAATGGTATTGTTGAAGCTTGCTTGAACATGAATAAGTCCTTTTGGTATTCTACGTGCACTCTTGCGTGAACCAAGACGTCCATTCTTACGTGAACCAGTTTCTTTTTTTTCTTTCATTCCAGGGAAACCCTCCTTGAAGTATCAACTAATGGGGGAGGACTGAGATTATACAACCCGCCCTTTCTCTTTTTTTTTTTTCACAAATAGTCAATTTAGGATCTAATTCGGATATCAGAAGGATTACCATATATAACACAAAATTGATCCGCCGATTCCTTCGAATCTAGCCTCCCGGTCTGTCATTATACCTCGAGAAGTCTAAATAATTACAATCCCCATCCCGCCTAAAATTGGAAGAATTCGTTGATAGTTAGAATAGATTCGTAGACCAGGTCGACTGACCCGTTTTCAATTTGGAAAAGTTCTGTTAGGTTCTTAGTAGCAATCGGCGACCCTTTTTTTCTTTTACTTCACAGAGCTTTTCGTCTCCTTGATAGCTGGAAGTTCTCCAAAAGTATGAAAAGCTGGAGGACTTTGTACCATCCATTCCGGTGTGGTTGGATTCTGTTCAACAGCCCAAGGACTTGGAGCGCATCTTTTGTTGTTTCCACTGCTTGAAGTGATTGCTACGACCACGAAGAAACGACAAATCCCAACTACAGATATATAAGAGCCAGAACTGCTAAGGGCATTCCATCCAGCGTAAGCATCTGGATAATCTGGAATGCGACGTGGCATACCCGAAAGCCCTAAGAAATGCATGGGAAAGAAGGTCGGATTAACCCCGAAAAAAGTGATCCAAAAATGGATTTGACCTAAAGTTTCAGGATATGTTCGACCAAAGATTTTACCTACCCAATAGTGAAATCCTGCAAATAAAGCAAAAACGGCTCCCATAGAAAGTACATAATGGAAATGTGCAACCACATAATAAGTATCATGTAGAGCAATGTCTAGCCCAGAATTTGCCGGAACTATTCCAGTGAGTCCCCCTATGGTGAACAAAAATATGGACCCTACAGCAAATAACATGGGTGTTTTGTATTGTATCGAACCCCCCCACATGGTAGCGATCCAACTAAAGATTTTGATTCCAGTGGGGACAGCTATGATCATGGTAGCTGCGGTGAAGTAGGCACGGGTATCAACGTCTAAGCCCACAGTAAACATATGATGAGCCCAAACAAGAGATCCAAGAACACCTATACTGATCATGGCATAAACCATGCCTAGATACCCGAAGACCGGTTTTCCCGAAAAAGTAGAAACGATATGACTTATGATACCGGATCCAGGCAGAATGGGAATATACACCTCTGGATGACCGAAGAACCGAAAGAGATGCTGGTATAATATGGGGTCTCCCCCTCCAGCGGGATCAGAAAAGGTTGTATTAAAGTTTCGATCGGTTAATAACATGGTAATTGCCCCTGCCAGTACCGGAAGTGATAATAAAAGTGGGAATGCTGTCACTAGAACGGACCACACAAATAGGGGTGATCTATGCATAGTCATTCCAGGTCCACGCATGTTGGAGATAGTTGTTATAAAATTGATAGAACCTAAAATGGATGAAATACCAGATAGATGAGGACTAGAAATTGCTGAATCAACTGCTCCTCCAGAATGGCTGGTAATACCACTTAAGGGCGGATAGACCGTCCACCCAGTGCCACTACCCACTTCTACTAAGGCTGGGCTTAATAGGAGCAAGAGACTTGGTGGCAACAACCAGAATGAAATATTATTTAATCGTGGAAATGCCATGTCAGGCGCACCTATCAGAATCGGAACAGACCAATTACCAGATCCACCTATCATCGCCGGCATAACCATAAAAAATATCATTAAAAAAGCGTGAGCCGTGATTAAAACATTATAAAGTTGATGATTCCCACCAAGAATTTGATCGCCGGGTCGTGCTAATTCCATACGAATCAGTACTGAGAAGCATGTGCCCATCACTCCAGCAATGGCACCAAAGATGAAATATAGAGTCCCTATATCCTTGTGGTTAGTGGAGAACAGCCATCGGACCGGATTTGTCGTAAAATTGAGATTCTTGCGTTTTCTTCCTTATCAGAGAGGGTTGTTGAGCGGGGCTTCTTTTTGAAAAAGGGGGAGTGAGGATTGGGGAAGGTCCGGAAAGCCCTCACTTTATTGATGGGGCATTTGGATCCTTCCTCTCGACAAAACAGAAAATACAAAAAAGTGCGAATTCACACATGAGTCACAAGAAATTGAGAGTTTCTAGTAATAGTAGGTATGTATTACTTTCCACTCCCAGCCAACAAAGATCGTGATACATCGCTGCAAGTAATTGCACGTTGTCCACGGGCACTAAGGCGTCTATGACGTCATAGGCATTCTTTCCGGGCGGCAACACCACATTATTATTGGTAAACAGCGGCGTTATGACTCTTTCGCTCAGCTGCTCTTTGATGGTATTTGCAACTGACTCATCCACTTTCTCTGTATAGTCGTGGATTGTGAAATTGCGTAGCCGGGCGACTCGCCAGCTGGCTATGATTTGGATAGCCGCAGGTAACGCTAATCCGGAAAGTAATTCGATGGTATAATTTAAGATGGTCTCGGACATGGCAATGAAATAAAGACTTTTTGATAAATTCAAATGATAAAAAAGAACTTGTGCTATGGCTTTTGCGCGATTGTTACTTACGATATTTCTGTCTTCTCAATTTGCTTTGCTTAGATGAAAATGGTACCACTCCTTCCCCTTACACCCCTTAACTCTGAGCTATCTAGCCGAATCGATCAGACTCAGCCCCATCGCAGTATGGTGGATATTTCGGAGATAAGTAAAGTTCAGTAAGAAATTGGATAGATAGAGAGTACGGGCTGTTCTTTTGTTTTGTTTCGTGTTGTCCTCTTTAACTAGTTGACTCAGTCGGCCTTACTTAGGCCTTAGGTAGAGTCCTGGTAAGGTAGCGAGGGATAGGATCTCTAGTCCGGTAAGCTTGTAGTGGATGAACTTGCAATGGCTCTAGCTGATTGAGATAGGTTGCCTTATTCTGTATGTAGAGTCCCGGTTGCGGGCGCATTCCCATTCACAGGCACCTCAGCCAAAGCAGATATCCTTTCAGAGTGACCTAAACTACCATTCAATTTCACTCTCTTTAATACACTCCCTTTTGATGTTAACGAAGGAAGAAGCAAGTCAAGTGGCATCAAGAGCATCCATCACACAAGTCTTTCCCTCAGTATCAATGAGAACGAGCCCCAACTCCAGAGTCTGTAAACTCATCTCCTTCGTCCTTGCCTTCACTTGACTTCCTCGTGTAGTAACTTTCACTTGCTTCCTCTCACAGTCCATCGCTCTAGTGTTTACTAGAAAGAAGTAGTAGTCTTAATCGGTTGACTAGAAGCCTATCTCACGCCCCTTCCTCCTAGCTCTAGCTATCCAAGTCCCATATTCAGTTGAATCAGATCTAGCAGCGCTCACTACTGAGGCGAAAGAAAGGAGCAAGATACGGCCGCCGGAAATTCTCGCGCAGGAACAAGCGTAGGCCTGTAGCGCGCCCTTCAACCAGGAAGAAGTGCTTTTCTTGGCGAAGCGAGGAAGCACAGTTGCGCGCCTCTCCATAGCCCCTCTATACTCTAGAGGCTATTAGTACCAAGCTTCCAGCTTGCTGTGTAATTTCATAAAGAAAGGTGTGTGAACCTCAGCGAGTCCGGGTTTCATTTCAAACTAGCCTCCTGGACTGAACCTACCTTCTTAATAGGTTATAACTATCAAGAAAGTAGGAATGGCAGAGAAAGAGATGCACTTTCTTGAGTTACAGACAAGGAACTCCATTCTGTTGACTCTACCAGATAGAATAGAACCCTTATTTTTGCATAGTCTAGTCAAAGAAAAGTTTGATCCTGGCTCAGAAGGAACGCTAGCTATATGCCCAACACATGCAAGTCAGACGTTGTTTTCGGGGAGCTGGGCGGAAAGAGGCTCTAGGGTTTACGAGAATCATATATAAGATCTCGTCTAAAGGCAGAGGTGAGCTTTCTCACTATACAATGTAAAAAAAGGACCAACGACGATGAAGGAGGAGTAGAACACTTTAATTGAAGTAGGGGCGGAATCGAAGCGAAGAAATTCTGAGTTCATGCCACGACGATCTATGGAAGGGAAGTTTTTGATGCATTCCTGTTGAAAATGAAGAAGAAGAGATCTTCTTTTGAACAGGAAAATTGGGTCACATCTTCTTCTATTTTGCCGGAATTCGTTGATTGCTCCGTACGAATTTACAATGGAAAAACTCCTGTTCGTTGTAAGATCACTGAAGGAGGTCATAAATTTGGAGGATTTGCTTCTACACCGGAAACGAAGATCTTCGGAGACGAATATTGGACCGGGAATCAAAAAGGGAAAAAAGTCAAGTCTAAGCGCATATGGCACGAAAAGGGAAATCCGATTTCGGTAAGACTTGATCTGAATCGTAGTTCAGATTCAAGTCGGTTCAGTAGAGGGCGACCGCGAAAGTCACCGAAGGGTCAGTCTTTCCTTCACCCCATATAAAAAAAAGGCGGGGAAGGGCGTTGCAGATGTCCGGGACGGACACGACTTCTTCTAACGCTAGAAGACCACTGGAAGACACCCGGGACATGTCGTGAAAGAAGCACACTGGGCGGGCGTGCTTCGACCGTGTCTCCGGGGCACAGTTGAATGTAGATATCATGAACGCGAGGTGCAGGGATACCAGGCCGAGAAAGCCGGGCAACCACTCCCCTGTATATTGCCAATCGCTAGTGCAGCCAGGGCCCCGGCGCCCAGCTCCGCTGGAGAGGCCTCACCTGATCCCTGAGAAATGCTAATTCGGTTCGGATAGACTTCATTCAAGAACGCCGCCCGCAAGATCAATAAGAAAACAAGTGCTAAGTTTCAGATCAGTGAATAAACCGAAACGAAAGAAGAGACCTTTCTCGCTCGGCGCCCACAAGCGCACTATGCTCCGCTTCAACAAATGAGAGTTTTCGGTGGAACCGGTGAACCACGCAGGCCGGTGCAATGCGTGGGACAGAGATGTGTACCTGCTACCGCAGCTATGCAGTGGAAGGAAGAACCTAAATCGATACTACTTTCTTTGAAAAGAAAAAAGCAGTATAAGGAGATAGACTCTCGGATGAGACAGAAACCTTCTGACTGTTCCATTGCTGCCTTGACTATCTTGGTCAAGACCAAAACCTCTAATCGAAAGTGGGGTCTAGTTTAAGCTGTAAATAAAATGGCCTGGAAAGATAACCACTAGTAGGGATATAGATGGAGTCTCGCTCAGTAGAGAGTTGATTCGTAGAACAGGAAAACCGGCGCTCTATTATATTAGTCCAGCACGCTAGCTGCAATCTTTCTAAAGCAAGAAGGGAAGGGAGAAAGTGGACTTTGAGAAGAAAGGCCTTCTCTTCTATTTCGATTCTAATCTTAGGAAAGGTGCGTTATCGCTTTGATTTCTCGTTAGCTAGGCTTCAATAAAAGGACGTTTTAGGCTTTGCTAATAAGATAGAAAGAAGGGCTTTTTCATCAGGGTGCGGAGGTTTGGAACCTTATACAAACAAAGAGCGTTTTCTTTCAAATGACAACTGCCTCTTCCCTGCTGGGGGGGCCTTGCACGAAACAAACCCGCCCCCCCCCCCCCCCCCCCCCCCGCCCGCTCAAGTACCAGTTGCTTCACAGGTAGGCCCACTTAGGTTAGAGGGGCATTGTCCCTCAGTTCTTAGCAACCCCCGGTGTGTAATCGACATGTTGTTAGCTTCAACTCGTTCGAATAAGAATTTGCAATTACCTCTGCTGTCAATTTCTTATTCATTCAGGGCGCTCGGCCGGTGCTCCTTTCTCAAACCAGAACAACTCTGAACGTTAGGGAAGATAAGGGAGGATCACCTGAGCGAACTGACCGAAGGGACTTGACTTATCCGAACCGAACGATAGCGGCTTAAAGCTAAGAGCAGCGTCGCCGCTTGATCGGCGGGGAGGAGCATCTCAAAGTATGGGGCAAAGGATCAAAGGCTTTTACTTTGTCACCCGGGATCCACCACAGGTTGGGTTTGAGAGCCGTGTGATGGGCGACTATCCAGCACGGTTCGGAGAGCACTTTTAGTCTGCGTTGGTGAATGGAAGGCCCCCCTATCAAGCAAGAAAGAAGCGGCTCTTCCCACGGCGGAGTCTGCATTGACTCTATTTATTATTATGGTAAATCAGTGTATCAAGATGTCAATCTTAGATCTTATTTCGGTTCGATACGTCCACCTACTAGACTCACCTTTGGCTTTCGTCTCGGTAGGTGTATTATTCTACATTTTCCCAAAAGAACATTCATTCATTTCTTTCTTCCCCGCCGACCACGACGACAGAAACGACGCGAAAAATCCAGACCCGGAAAGGGGAAGGGCCAGTGGTGGGCATTTGGTAAAGTCGGGCCGATCGGGTGTCTTCATTCAAGCGATGGTACAGAAGAAGAACGAAACGAAGTGAGAGCCCGGGGGGCAGCGAAAAGAGTCGAGTCGATCAGGCTCGACGACCGGGAGAAGCAAAACGAAATCAGGATTTGGCCGAAAAAGAAGCAACGCTATGGATACCATGACCGATCACCATCGATAAAGAAGAATCTTTCTAAATCACTTCGGGTCAGCGGGGCCTTCAAGCATCCGAAATACGCCGGGCTTGTAAATGACATAGCCCTCCTAAATGACGACTCCTTCAGAAAAACGAAGTTATTCAAGTTCTTTTTCTCAAAGAAGTCAAAGAAGTCCCCCTCCGACAGCCCGACGAGTCATCCACTAAAAAGGACCCTCCCTGCGGTGCGCCCTTCCTTGAATTATTCGGTCATGCAATACTTATTGAAGACAAAGAACCAAATGCATTTCGACCCCGTCGTAGTTCTCAATCATTTCGTGGAACCGGGCGTGCTTGAACCATCTACCATGGGGGGAGCTAATGCACAGGGAAGAAGCTTAGATAAGAGAATACGTTTCGCTTTTTTTGTCGAAAGCTCGACCAGCGAGAAAAAGTTTTTGGCCGAAGACAAAAAGTTGACCCACTTCATTCGCTGGTCGAATCATCCTCGCTTCGCGGGAACAACAAAAACCACCATCTCGCTCTTTCCTTTCTTCGGTGCTACCTTTTTCTTTCCAAGGGACGGGGTTGGGGTGTATAATAACCTTTTTTTTGAGTATGCCCGGGAACAACTCCTACGAAAATTCAGGAAAAAATGTTGGAACCTCATGGCTAAGGATAAGGTAATGGAATTGATAGAGAAATTCATAGACCTAGGTGGGATAGGAGAATTGATAAAGGGAATAGAGATGATGATAGAGATCATACTGAGAAACAGAAGAATTCCGTACGGGTACAACTTTTATTTGAACGAAGTGAAAAAAATGCGATCTTTGTTGTCTAATAGAACAAAGACTAAGACCTTAATTGAGTCGGTCAAGATCAAATCTGTTTATCAAAGTGCTTCTCCGATTGCTCAAGATATCTCTTTTCAACCGAGGAACAAAACAAGATCATTTCGCTCCATTTTTAGTCAAATAGTGAAGGATATTCAATTAGTAATGAAAAAAGGGGTGGAGGGGATCCGTATATGTTGTTCAGGTCGATTAGAAGGTGCAGAAATAGCTAGAACTGAATGCAAAAAGTATGGAAAAACATCTAGTAATGTATTTAACCAGAAAATAGATTATGCTCCTGCGGAAGTATCTACTCGTTACGGAATCTCAGGTGTCAAAGTGTGGATTTCATATAGTCAAAAAGAAAGGGGACGTGATATATCCGAAACGTACGAAATATAGTCAATATCGTAAAGGCAGATGTAGTAGGGGTTGCGGACGGTACACGACTTGGTTTTGGAAGATATGGCACTCAAAGTTGTAGAGCTGGTCGTCTTTCATATCGAGCCATTGAACAGCGCGTCGAGCTATAATTGGGCAATTCCATCGTACTATGAGCGGACAATTCCGAAGAAATGGTAAGATATGGGTAAGAGTTCTCGCAGATCTCCCTATTACCGGGAAACCCACAGAAGTCAGAATGGGAAGAGGAAAAGGAAATCCTGCGGGTTGGATTGCTCGTGTGTCCACAGGACAAATCCCATTTGAAATGGATGGTGTGAGTTTGTCAAATGCTCGACAAGCCGCTACATTAGCGGCGCATAAACTATGTGCGTCAACCAAGTTTGTTCAGTGGTCGTAACGTAATTAGTTAGTGGGGAAAAAGCGGGCCGGGGATTCAAAAGAATTAGGCGAAGTGTTTGTTCCTGAACGACGGAAGTGGAAAGACACTAAGGGAGAGGGATATACTCCTTTGTTTTTGTAATCGCCGAAATTGTACGACGAACCTTCTTGTTCCAGGCGTACTACCCTGATACGTTAAGCTTTAATTATCCAGGCCCGGTTTATAAAGTGATAGTAGTCAGAATAAATAAGAAAGATAAGAGCTAAGATTCAGGAAAGGAAGCTTTATGGGAGAAAGGAGAAAAAGTATGTATTTATCTGTCCATTCCTTCCTCCAACAGATGCGGGTGAATTAGATGCCTTTATCTTATTCTTCGTTCGTCTAAATAGATAATCGATGTCCTTCGCTTCATCTGCAGTTATCGGTGTAATAAAGCAAGGGGAGAGGAGCATATAAGTCAGATTATTGCTTAATTAATGTATAAGACTTAAGATCAAGCTAGGAGAAGCGCTTTCAGGCTCGTTCGCTTAGCAAATCTCTAATTAGTCTTCTCGGGTGTCGGCACAGTCCAAGAAGTAGTATTTTACCATTTTATAGCAACAAGAAGTAGCGATTCGCCTTCTTTCAATAGTAGTTCTCTCTCTCCTTCATCTGATCCTATCTCTTGGTTGGCCTGGTCTGGTTCTTTCTTGAATGTGGAATTTAGATCGTATCCAAGTGAAAGGTTATCCCAAGTGGATGCTAAGATAGCAAGCTTATAAGTTGAGTTAGCCCACAGGGATAGACAGTTGGCTAGTCTCATGACCCAAATGGAGGGGCTGGTCGCTCCATTTTTTTTTATCAAGAAAGACAGACTCACCAATAGCCAAACGCACAGTTTCCGGTCCTATTCTTACTGACTTTCTCCTCGCCCGAGGGTCACTTCACTCTTTATAGCAAGGAGCCAAAGAGCTGACCTAAAAGCAGAAGCTGCCTTGATCTTCTACTTATTGAACGCCAAATGAGACTGATTCAAAAACTGCTATCCCACGACCAAGATTCTTCCCCTCCTCGTGCTAATCTAATCACATCTCTCTCTATTTCCGGCTTAGCCTACCGCTCCGCGGGCTTCTATCCCCCTGGTCGTATTCAAAGGATCTCTCAAGATAAAAAATATCTCTCCCGGCATCACAGCCTATTCTATTCTCTACTCTCTACCAGCTTCTGAAACAAGATCGGATTAATCATGCTTCCTCTCCCGCCGGTCGAGCTTCATTCCATCCAGCCTCTCCTTCGGCTCACTTCACTACCTTTAGAGAAAAGAGTTCCAGCAAAAGACGAAGAAGACTCTCGGATGGCACTTTATTTCCTAACTGTAACGGGATCTGATTCTTTATAATAGTGACCACCTCTTCTTCACATAAAATCATTCGTTCAGAGTCGACAACCTTACCAACCACCCAAAGGCTTATGGTCCGGAGAAAGAGTGAGGGGTTCAGAGCTTCCCCCTAACGAAATCCCAGTGGGAGTAGAAAAGGCCAAAGCGGGTTTCCCCTCAGAATGTTCACCTGTAACAAGAGAAAGATCCCTGTCTATCACAGGGGTATCCGTATACTGTGACCCTGCTTCCGAGTTAGAAGGGCCTTCACCCCAAAGAAGAAGCTGACAACTCACCCTGACTGTTGAAGGCTAGAGGAGCATTGCTAACAGGATCCTCTAAACGATCAGAAATCCTCTCAGGCTCAGAGCGGACAGCAAGACTAATATTCAAAACCCTCGCTCTTATGAAGAGACAGGCAGATCGGAAACTCTGTTATCTAGAACATCTTTCCCCTTTCCCTTCTTCTGTACCTTAATCCAATCGCCCTCAGAGGTAGCCTTGCTACCACCCTCAGGTGGATTAGGGGTCACCTGCTTCTTAGACTTAGGACAGGCTGCCAAGGAGTGACCAAAGACCTTACAGGCATTTCTTTATAGTTCTATACGTGGGGGACCTTCCAGCAAGGGAGTCACATTCATGGACGAGGGACTGAAAGGAAGAGAAAGCTATAATACAGAATAGATCCCCACTAGCAGCTAATCCAATAGGCACAATACCCGATCGTAGAACAGATTTGCTTGCTTGGTTGGCTTCGCCGAAAAAAAACGGAACTTCCATAACTTAACCTGAAAGCGCTGCTATGACTGCTGCACAGGTTTTCTCCGTAGCTGTGAATTTCTTTTATGCATTATTATCATTGAACAACTTAGCTAAATTAGTCCAAAGCTCTCTTCTTCTTATCATCATCATGCTGTGCAAGCACGGCTCCAACAGAATCCTAAGTTGTAGACACATAGAGGAGGACGGCCTACGCTATTAGAGGAGAGTTACTGTAAAGACACAACTTCCACCCTGTTGGCTGTAAGTTTTAGCTTGTATATGTGAAGAAGAAAAAAACGAGATTTTTTTTTCATAGAAGAACTCTTTCTATTGGGAAATAGAGAGGTGGATCACTAGCCGAATCTTCTACTACGGTATCAGTTGGTTAGCGGAACCTTTTTATTGATTCTCGAATCTGTTCATCCACGAGCTACTCTAAATTCGATCAAAGGAGTTACGGAAAGCATTTAGACAGATGAAAGTATTTCAACTACTGAAAGGGGAATGGCTACTTCAGATGAAAATCATTATTCTGCTTTACGGATCTATTCAATTTGAATTCAAATTTCATGACTTTCTCGAGATTGAATTCCAATCTCAGGGATTCGCTACTAATGCTCCTCCTATCCTACTTCTTGCCAATTTCTTAAGCTTTCTTCTTAATAAATTATGAGTTGAGAGTTGACTCAGCAAGACTTGCACCCGACTTTAGAAAAAAAGTGGTGTCCTAAGTTTTTAAGCTACAGAAGTAGTCTTCTCGGTGACTAAAGACTCAAAAAATGGGAAGATGAGGCCATGGGCAAGCGCATCCTTCAGTTAATGCTTCGCTTTGAAATCGCCTCCCTTCTTCCCTGATAGATAGAGCTAGTACAGAGATTAGGCTCTCCTACCTACATAGAAAGCAACCTTACCTTAGATTATATCCCAGCCTGGTAAGTAAGAAATGGATTACCATACCACCCTACTAGAAGAAAGAAAAGAATATCCAAGCATCCAGCCCATCTGAATCTTGGGTCCGGGCCATCTCTATTTCATGGGCCGAAGGCTAAGGCTTATTATATAATAGTAAGTAAACTGGTTAGCTTTAGGACTAGACAACCCCGCCGGGAGCCAAGAGAAGTAAGCTTAGGCTTGCACATGTTAGATCTGATTCCAATTTGACGAATTACCCTCTTATGTCAAATCTGAAAAGAACCTATTCCTATTCGTCGTAAACAAAAGGCATATTAAACAAAGGTCTTACGGAGTCTTGTCCGGCAAGTCCCACGCATGCCTGCTCTTCGTATATAGAGGCACGATTCTTGGCATCCTGCCTTTCGCCGAGGCGCTTCGATAGACGATCAGTTATCAGTCTAGTTCGACACCTTGTTCTCAACTGAACTAGTAGACAGACGCCTCTGGGCATTTCTCAAAAGAGTTAGATCCGCCTAATCAATGTAGTAGTTCAGCTATTCCTTTGACAGACAGTGAAAGTTTCAGGCAAAGACAGAGGATCCGATCCTGTAGTCAACTACCTGGACTATTCAAAATAGACTGGATTAGCGAGATCCGTTTTCATCCGAACCCCATCTTGTTAAGCCTAAGAGGCACGAGCTATATCTTACATACTCTATTGTCCGATCATAGCCGTCTGAGAGTCCTGCCCGAGCAGGAGGAGCATCCAATCCATACCTAGGTAGAGGAAGCTGATCTGCCGTATGCACTTCCGACTGACACAATCGACAGCTTGAGGAATAAATGTGCTTTAATACTTTCCGAGTTTTGCAAGAATAATAATCGTGAACATGAGACCTTCGTCGACATCATACAAGAACTGACCTTAAAAAACAAGATAAGCGAAGGCGATTCACTTTCGCGTGAGGACTTTATTCACATTTTACGGACTTCTTACGGCTTACATAATTCGGAGATAGTGGGGATAGATGGGCTAGGAAATATGAAGAGCTAACGGGATGCTTGCCGACTGAACGAACTTCGGCAAAAGGAAATGAAACGGGCGGGCGAAATGACGTGAGAGAAAGAACCTCTTAGTGTAGTCCAGTCCCTGGGCGGCTCTCGGTTCATGGCATGTTAAAACGACTCTATCGGCTTATAGTCATTCCTGGCACTCGGCGCATGTCTTTGATCAACACCGGTTCCGTCACTCGTATCTGGTTGAACCAGTACTTCCTTTCTGCCGTTCCTAGGGACCACCCACTCCCGTTCCTTGGTTGTTGGTGTATTGGCTCTTTGGTTTGGTTCCCGGTCAAAGCCGTGAAAGCAAGATAGGGTGAACACATATGTATCGTAATATGGGTATGAGTATAGTATATGTACAAAGAGGTAAGTGAACTACTCCTTCGACTGGTCTGCCCGCCGTTTGCTTTGAGGGCCTACATCGACTAGGCCTCCCAGGGAAGCGATCTGTCTTAAAGAAGAAGATTTTCCGGGTGAACAATGAGATGGCATGTGAATGAGTGATATGGGGAGAAGGAATCAATTCTTGTACGTATGATATGGGGTCGGTACGATACACATATGGTGAACAGTCAAAGCGAGGGATGGGGTCTAGTTCAATACGATATGGGGAGATATGGGATACAGCTAATGTCGATAAGGAAGGGAGGGAAGGAGCTCTTGCCTTCAACTCAGAGCAGAACGTTCCTTCCGCAACGCAAGGCCTATTTCTTTCGTAGCAGCCAAGGATGAGTTCGATCCATTAGGTTCTTCGATTTGTTCAGAAAAGAAACGAGAGACAAGAAAACATCTTTGATTACGATTAAAAGGAACAATCTCAAATAGACCAAGATCCAATTTCGGGTCATTTCTTGGTGAACATGATCTGCCATAATCTCTTCGATCCCTTCATTTATGTGCCAGAATAAAGAGAGATTTGGTAGGAAAGTGGAAGAGACTTTTTTTTATATGATAATCAAAGGGAGTGGGAAAGCTGCAGTAATTCTTTGGAAAAGCCCGCTTCTCTTTGTCTTCGAGCTTTCATTCTTCAATCCACTGATTCGTTCCTTCATATACCTCCCCACCAATAGATAGAGACAAATGGGAATAACCGAACCACGTCTACAAAATGCCAGTACCATGCAGCTGCTTCAAAGCCAACGTGATGCTCCTTGGTCAGATGACCAAG